ACCGAGAAAGTCTACGGTTCGAGTCCGTATAGCCCTAGAACCCTATCCATTCCAAAATCCGAGCGAATTTTGGAAGTTACAATTCTAACAGGAGTCCGATTCAAAACGCCAATCGAACCTAACCCCAATCGAATCTAATAATCCTTCATTATGGGTAGAGGAATGACCAGCCATATTTATGGCTAAGCTAAAGTTTGAAAAACGACTCCCTTTGGTACGTTTCATTGGAAAGATTGTCAACAATACAAAATAGGAATTTCTTCGTATACCTTTACCTAAACCTAGCAAAGGTAGTCTTCTCTTTCCGTATTCAATAAATAAAAATTCCTACCCCTTTATTCTACTTGACTGATTAAATAAGTAACAACCTCACAGAACAATGGGTTGCCCGGGATTCGAACCCGGAACTAGTCGGATGGAGTCGATAATGTTACCGGTTAAATAAGTAACAACCTCTCCCCAAGCCGTGCTTGCATTTTTCATTGCACACGGCTTTCCCTCTGTATACATCTAAAATTAAGTTCCGCCATTAGACAAAAAGTGGAATACTTAGACCCTTCTTACAAGTCAATTTCAGAATAGAAATAAGGAAAAATTTTGTTAGTTCTTCATTATTGCTATTTATTAGATTCAATTCTAGTCAAAATTTCCATTTACGCGCTTTCATAACGAATCAGTCATGATTGGCCAAATCATTGATACAAATAATATCGAAATACCAAACCCTTTTTTGATGGAACCTCCGCGAAATAAAAGAAGCTCTTGGAAAGGTCAAGGAAAGAACTTGTTCTTCCGCCGTAAAGAATTCTTCGAATAATTCCGATCCGAATCTTTTCAAAAAAGCCCGTACAGTACTTTTGTGTTTACGAGCTAAAGTTCTAGCACAAGAAAGTTGAAGTATATACTTTATTCGCAACAAAGGTTTTTTTTTGGAAGACCCGCTATAATAATGCGAAAGATTTCTGGATATACGCCCGAAGCGGTCAATAATCTCAGAATCTGATAAATCGATCCAAATGGCCTTACTAATAGGATGCCCTAATATATTACAAAATTTGGCTTTAGCCAAGGATGAAATCCGGGGAATCATTGGAAGAATAGTATCAAACTTCTTAATAGCATGATCGATTACAAATGAAGTTTCTAACATTTGATTACGTATCGTTGAAGTCTTTCGCCGCACACTTGAAAAATAACCGAGAAAGTCAAGGGAATGGTTTGCTAATTGGTTTATATGGATTCTTCGTGGTTGAGACCAAAGGTCAAAATAAGATTGCCAGAAATTGACAAAGTAATATTTCCATTTATGCATCAAAAGAGACGTACCTTTTGAAGCGAGAATTGCTTTTCCTTGATACCTAACATAATGCATGAAAGAGTCTTTGAACACCCATAGATTGGCTTCAAAAGCCCCGGCCAAGGTTTCTATAAGATGCTCTATTTTTCCATAGAAATAGATTCGTTCAAGAAGCGCTCTAAAAGATGTTGATCGTAAATGAAAAGATTGGTTACGAAGAAAGACAAAGACGGATTCGTATTCATATACATGAAAATTATATAGGAAGAAGAAGAATCTTTGATTTCTTTCTGAAAAAGAAGGACTGACTTTCTTTGAAGTAAGAAGACTATTCCAATTATGAAACTCGTGGAGAAAGACTCTTAATAAATGCAAAGACGAAGCATCTTTTAGCCAGTAGCGAAGAGCTTGCACCACGATTTCGAGATGGATTGGGTAAGGTATTAGGATATCGAACACATAATTTAAATGTGAAATTTTGTCCTCTAAAAAAGAAAAAATGGAATGAATTGATCGTGAATTGGCGGATTTCACTATATCTTTCCCTTTCTTTTGGCGCTTTTCTAGGGAAGATAGGAATCGGAGCGAAAATGGAATTTCCATAATGACCGAAAATCCCTCGGATATCATTTGAAAATCCAAATTCTTATTGCGCCCCCAAAGTGGATTTTGTTTAGAATCATTCAGAGCAAGAATCCAAAAATTTGGGCCATACATTCGAGTAATTAAACGTTTCACAATGAGTAAGCTGAATTTATTGTCATAACCTGCATTTTTCAACAAAATGCATCTTGTTAAACCATGATCATGAGCAAGTGCATAAATATACTCTTGAAAAATAAGTGGATATAAGAAGTCGTGTTGTTGAAATCTATCGAGCTCTAAAGAGCTTTGAAATTCCTCCATTTTGAATGCTATTTGAACCAAAGGTAGAGGATTTTGGGAGTTCTCAAATGATACAGAGTGCGATACAGTCAAAACAGGGTATTTTTCTACTAAGATAAGGAAGCGATACCTCGGATACAGGTAAACTTATCAACGGATTCTCGATCCTCTCTTTAATTCCATTTTCTTGAAGTCGTTTATATTCGTTCTAGGATAACAAGATGTTTAGAAATCCTTTATTTTTTCAACCCAATCGCTCTTTTGATTTTGGAATTTTGGTTATCAATCTACTCTTTCTTATACACACACACACACAGCTCCAGTCTGGAATGGAGAATGCTAATATTTAGGATTCATGAAAAAATAAAGAATCCGCTTCTCGGATAAGCCCTTACCCGTATTAAGGCACTAATATATTTTTAACGTCTAATTAGATCGGGTAATCATTCAAATTAAGAATGGGAGCTCGTTGCTTTTTCGTTCCTTATAATTTCATTAAATTAATTGAAGCCAGAGGGCTCTATCCATTTATTCATTTGACCCAACTTGAAATTGAATCCATTTGACTCCCTTCCAATAAGTTAAACAAAGTTTTGTCCCGCTCGGGAAAGAAGAAAAGATTCTCAGAACTCTTGGTTGCTACGACATGCTATTTTTTCCATTCATTCCCTTTTAGGATCAGTCGTGGTCTTGCAAACTTTACCGATGGTATGGATGAATTCATCGCTTCATCTAAATGTGTAAAAGATCCGAGTCGCACTTAAAAGCCGAGTACTCTACCATTGAGTTAGCAACCCGAATAGAAGAAATAAAGGATGTAGATATAATCAGAATGAAAAAAATGATTCGACGAGCGAATCAAAGCATAAAAACCCATTTTCGAATCGATTAAGAACAGAAAACGTAATAACTCAGATGAAAATACAAGAAATTTGCCGATAACCGAAAAATCAGAAATAATGTATAGATCCTTCCTTATGTCATTGTTATTCACGTTTTCAAGCAAAAATGCGTCTATCAAAGTGCATCCAACGAACCCCTTTTTTGACTAAAGTAAGGCAAAAACCAAACCGATGGGACGGAAATAAAGAGATCCCTTTATAAAAAAAGAGATCCCTTTATCACGCTGCATTATATTTGTTCAATGCATTGTTGTCAATATAAAGGTTAACAAAAGAATATAATGAAAAAAGATAAGAAATTCGGTTGAAAAAGATTCAAAAAAAAAAGGACTTGAGTTAGATTGGCACTACATAGATACAAAAAAGTTGAGCTAGGGGAAGAAAAAAGAAGAAAAAATACGAAGTCGAAAAAGATCTCGAATTTAGTTAATCAATAAAGAAAGAAAATGTTAATCAATAAAGAAAGAAAATAGAGAAAAGTTCTAGAAAGGGGTAGCATATACCCCCCTTTTTTCCTGAAATTAATTCAATTTTATTTGATTGGGGCAAAGTTCGTTAAAAACCTCCGACTTCTTTAAAATGTCCCGAACAGTTTCTGTAGGCTGAGCACCCCTTTCAAGAAAATAGACAATAGCAGGAACGTTTAAATACGTTTGATTCTTTATCGGATCATAAAAACCCACTTTCCGAAGATCTCTTCCTTCTCTTCGGGAACGAACATCAATTGCAACGATTCGATAAGTCGCATGTTGCTTTTTACCACAGCGTTTTAAACGAAGTTTCACCATAAAATTCCTCTAATTTGGAACCTCTATAAAACTGATTCAATTTATGAATAAATCTTCGACTGGAAGATTGATTCTATAAACCATAGGTCTATAAACCATAGGATTGATTTGTTTAGGATCAGTTTATCAAACTTAGGGATTTATCCTTTATAAAAGTCTTAATACGCCATGCCAAAATCCAATGTTCCAAAGAATGAGTTCAGTTGTTGGTTTTTTTGCCGTCGCCTTTAGGTGTAATAGCACGTTTTCTTGTACGGTCACTAGGTCCTTTCGATTTTTTAACAGGTGGTCTAGTTTTTCGGCGATCCACATTTTGCCTGCCTCACGTCCCGAGCAGAAGGCGTCCCAATTACTCTTACTCATATCCTTACAGCACCCACCCTTACTCTCAGAATACTTATATTGGTAAGTTGGCCAATGGGGGCATGAAAGCCCCGATTCGTGCTCTTTCCGACATTTTCGGCTAGTTTCGTCTCGTTGTGGAAAAAGACTGTTTTGTTCCACACTGGGAGACTTCTTCCCATTTATTTCGTCTTTCATCTTGTACTTACAAGAATCTTTTTGACAGTTCTTCGAAAGACAGTTTGGGGATTGTGCAGGATCAATCCCGGAATCCTTCGCAGAACTATCAGTACATCCCGAATCTCTCCAGTAAGCCATATAAGCCATATAAGGACATTCCATAATAACTACCTCCTACAAATACAAATATTTGAAAATAGATTCCAGTCCCGTTCTAGAATCGGGATCGGGAATGGTTAATAAAAAAAAAAAATGGTTAATAATACAAGGGTCAAATCCAAAGCAAAAAATAATGCATTGGACTTGATTTGGGACGAAAGGGATCGAACCTTCGATTACCGGGACCAAAACCCGTCGCCTTACCACTCGGCTACGCCCCATTGGCACGTTGATTTTGTTGATTCATTTGATGATTCATATTATACCAAAAAACTAGAAAGCTGTCAAGCTGGAACTACTCATTTTCACGTTGATTTTGTTGATTCATTTGATGATTCATATTATACCAAAAAACTAGAAAGCTGTCAAGCTGGAACTACTCATTGGCACGTTGATTTTGTTGATTCATTTGATGATTCATATTATACCAAAAAACTAGAAAGCTGTCAAGCTGGAACTACTCATTTTCACGTTGATTTTGTTGATTCATTTGATGATTCATATTATACCAAAAAACTAGAAAGCTGTCAAGCTGGAACTACTCATTGGCACGTTGATTTTGTTGATTCATTTGATGATTCATATTATACCAAAAAACTAGAAAGCTGTCAAGCTGGAACTACTCATTGGCACGTTGATTTTGTTGATTCATTTGATGATTCATATTATATTTATACAATAAATCTTTGTAATGCCTGCCCAAATCTCTAGCGACAGTTTTATGCTAAGAGATTATAGAGAAGAGATTATAGAGAAGAGATAATAGAGAAGAGATAATGGAATTATATAGATTCTAGGTTTGCGCTAGGAATTTGACCCGTGTAGGTATAGAATTCGACTGAATTTATTGATCATTAGATAGAATGTAATTAAAATAGTAGATGAAAATATGATTTCTTCTATTCGCCTTTGAGAATTGGAGGATTTTTGGTTGGGTCGGTTCAAAGAAAAAGAAGGATTTTTTTGTCTACCTTACTTTCTTCCGTTTTCCTTATCTCAAGAACTCAATCAAATTGCAATTATCGCCAAGAACAAAATGTCTGCTATGCTTAATCTCTTTAGTTTGATCTGTATCTGTCTTAATTCTGCCCTTTATCCAACTAGTCTTTTCTTTGCCAAATTGCCCGAGGCCTATGCTTTTTTAAATCCAATCGTAGATATTATGCCAGTCATACCCCTGTTCTTTTTTCTTTTAGCCTTTGTTTGGCAAGCTGCTGTAAGTTTTCGATAAGATACTTAATACTATCCTAGACTATCCTAGAAAATGCATGATTTCTTCGAGAAAAATTTCTAACGATTGATAAGATCAAATAAGTCTTTCCCAGATCAATCTTTGAGGCAATCTTTGAGGCAAACGTTGAAATTCGCCGCGAGAAATCAAATCTGGCTCGCCACATTTCCCCATTCTGACCCTTTTTCCAGTGCAAGGCCTTAATTTCTATGTGCTTTTATACAGAATTAGGGTCCCACGCCCATATCTCATTATGGGCATGAAGCGAATCAAAGACTCTTATTTGACCTGATAGACTTATTTTCGAGTTCGAGAAAGCACTTCATTTCTTGGTGTCAAAATATAATATGGGGTAGAAAAATGGACGATCTATTCTCTTTTCTCGTTTTTTCAAAAAAGGCTCTTGGAGATTGTGTAATGCTTACGCTCAAACTTTTCGTTTACACAGTAGTAATATTCTTTGTTTCTCTCTTCATCTTTGGATTCCTATCTAATGACCCGGGACGTAATCCTGGACGTGAAGAATAAAGGTTTTTTCGTTTTTCTATCTTGATTTTTTCATTTTCTTAAGATTTTTTATCTATTCCACACATTTAACTAGGAAAAAGGGGTTTGTGAAATTTGAAAGAAAAGAAAATATCAAGTCATCGACGAAAACGGAAAGAGAGGGATTCGAACCCTCGGTACGAATAACTCGTACAACGGATTAGCAATCCGCCGCTTTCGTCCACTCAGCCATCTCTCCCTATTGAAAAAGATAATTATAATTATTAATATGTTACATTCCACATGAAAAAAGGATTCAAAACAGTCTTTCTTTCTCCTTCTTTATTTTGATTCTCAAGATATGTAAAACTTTTCTTAGCTATTCTGTTTCGATAAAGTCAAAACTCAAAAGATCTACTATAAAGAAAACGAAAGATAAAGAACGAGGACTTCCTTGCTTTGATTTTCTTCGAAAGGCCCTTTTCTTTCCACAGCCTGGCCCGGGCACTACCCAACCGGGCCTTTTTTGATTCCATCAAATTCGAGCGAAATTTCTCTTATTTGACAACAAAAAAGACTTACTAGAGTTTTTGACTATATTTCAAGCAAGACCAAAAAGAAAAAGGACGATTTCCATCCTTACTCGATAACTTTATCGAACTTAGTCTATCAAAAGTACCCTGTCCTATTCATTTTTCTTCCTTTTTTAGTTCCTTGACTGCTTTTCTCGAATAACGAAAATGAAACTTTAGACACTGCATTTTTTTGTTATGTTTTGAGCGCTTTTGGTAAGTTGTATCTAGCAACACTCTTCCCGCACAAGAAAGGATAGGCCTTGGTATTTATTTAAATAAGCCCTCTTCTCCAAATCTCATCAAATTGAAAACCCTTGTGCAAAACGTTATCACTCTCATTTTCATGATTTTTTATGATCCTAGCTTGACAAAAGGCCCATTTGTATACAATAATATCATTGTAGCGGGTATAGTTTAGTGGTAAAAGTGTGATTCGTTCTATGAACCTCCTTAATAGTTAAGGGGTCGTTCGGTTTAATTCATATTCCGACCAAAAACTTTATTTCTTAAAGGAATTGAATCCTTTACCTCTGAATAATCCATTTGGGGAAAAAAATAAATTCTCGCGATTTCTATCCAAAGTTCACTGAAAAATGGAAAAATTGGATTCTGAACTTGCGAAACAAAATTGGGAAATTGGATCAACTTCCAATTG